TTATATAGGAGAGATGGCCGAGTGGTTCAAGGCGTAGCATTGGAACTGCTATGTAGGCTTTTGTTTACCGAGGGTTCGAATCCCTCTCTTTCCGGTTTGTGTTAAATTCCCCATTTTCTTTTTATTAACAATGAAAAATAGATAATGAATAATACTATTCCAACAGTTAGACCCCTCTTTGCTATAGATTCTTTATTTCTAATTGCTGTGCCACAAAAACTACTAGAAAATAAAATATTGTAAAAATTAGACAAGGAATGAGAATGTTCCTTCGATCTATGATACATATTATATAATAAAAATAAAAAAGGGATCCAACTCCCATTTATCTTACTTACCCTTCGGTTAATTTACTTCAACAAAAGATAAGAAAATTAAAATTTTCCGAACCTTTTCTTTTTTAGTTCTTTCTTTTTATTATTAGTATTAGTTAGGGTTAAGTCTGCCGTGAATAATATTCTACGACTAACAATTCATTTATTTTCAAACCAACCCACTTACTATCTATTATTTGATTGACTAATCCTTTATATTGAAATGGATGAAGGGTCAAATGACTTGGCAATTCTTCATGAGGAGATGAATTCAGAGATTTTTGAATCAGACCTCGGGATTTTTGTTCTGTCTTCGCCGTAATAATATCTCGTGGTTTGCAACGATAACTTGGTATATCTACTATATGGCTGTTAACTAAAATATGTCTGTGGTTAACTAATTGGCGGGCTGCAGGAATAGTCGAAGCCATACCCAATCGAAAAAGTATGTTATCCAAACGCATTTCAAGTAATTGTAGTAAAACTCGACCTGTTGACCCTTTTGCTTTTCCAGCAATACGAACATATTTAAGTAATTGCCGTTCTGTAAGGCCATAATGAAAACGCAACTTTTGCTTTTCTTCTAGACGAATACGATATTGAGATTTTTTCCCCAAACGTGGTTGGTTTCTAAGGCCAGTTCCGGCTCTAGGCCCTTTATTAGTTAGTCCTGGTAACGCTCCCAGACGGCATATTTTTTTGAAACGAGGTCCCCGGTAACGCGACATAAAGACTCCTTATGGTTATTTCAAATGAATTTTATTCTTCTTTTTTTCAGTAATTTTTTATTTTTTAACTCTAAACTAAAACAGAACTAAAAGAAAATGAGATTTATTGGATAAATATACAGAGCCCTTGCTAATGTCTATTATAGGAAAAGGATTCCCTTTCCTGACACCTGGCAGAGTTGGAAGCTCTTATAACTTAAGAAATTTCTAATTTTTGTATTTGGAAGGGGTGGACGATACCCTTTCAACATTCTTTAATTTCAAAGGGGCAGTTTCAATCATGGAAAAGTTTAATAAATAGGAAAAAGCCAGCTATCGGAATCGAACCGATGACCATCGCATTACAAATGCGATGCTCTAACCTCTGAGCTAAGCGGGCTCACATAGTATTCATTTTCTATGCATAGTAATCCAAGAAAATAACAATACACTAAAGTATTGGTATCTTATTTACTAATTAATATTTCTTATCTAATCAGAATTCAATCCTAGATAAAAGAATAGACTATCAAATTTGAACTCAAATTTAACTAATTAAAAATTAAATAAATTATTAATATTATATAACATAATAACATAATAACATAAGGATTAATAGAATGATCCAAAACATAGAAGTTGAATTTCTTTATCACGAATAAGTTGATGATATTATCAATATTAAATTAGGTATATTATTAGATATTCATAAACAAAAGGTATATTATTCGAAATGACATTTGATAAAATTTGCAATCTATTACACTTCTATTTTATTAGATATTATATTATCTAGGAATAATTCGTTATAACTAATGAAGCATTCTTCCGCTTTCATTCATTTCCTTCATAAGGATATAAGTAATAAATGCGGAAATTAAGACGACAAAAAAATCGACCGTTCAAGTATGCAAAAGGTTGCGGGAAGAGTGACAGGTATATATTGAATTATGGATACAGAAATGATACAATCCTATTTAGTTTTATTTGTACCAAATAAGGGTTTCCTAGAGAGGCTTGTTAAGAAATCAAGGCGGGGCGACTTCACAATAAACTACTAATCTAAAAACAAAAAGGGGGGGTATGGCGAAATTGGTAGACGCTACGGACTTAATTGGATTGAGCCTTGGTATGGAAACCTACTAAGTGATAATTTTCAAATTCAGAGAAACCCTGGAATTAATAAAAAGGGCAATCCTGAGCCAAATCCTATTTTTCGAAAAAGTAAAGGCTTAGAAAGAAATAAAGGATAGGTGCAGAGACTCAACGGAAGCTGTTCTAACAAATGGGGTTGATTGCGTTGGTAAAGAAACCTTTCTACCAAAAAATTCCAAAAGGATGAAGAGATGAAGAAGAGGGTTATATACAGACTGTATCAAATAATTCACCCACAGCCTGTAGATCTTTTCACGAACGGATTAATCGGACGAGAATAAAGAGAGAGTCCTGTTCTGCATGTCAATGCCGACAACAATGAAATTTATAGTAAGAGGAAAATCCGTCGACTTTAAAAATCGTGAGGGTTCAAGTCCCTCTATCCCCAAAAAGCCTATTTTTCTTCCCCGACCTTTTTACCTATACCCCCTTTTATTTTGTTACGGGTTGAAAATTCCTGATGCACCCACTCTATTCTATATTCTATTTGTCTATATTCTATTTGATTCGTTTAGTTTTTAGTTTTTTTAGTTTATAAATAGATCTGGGCAGAAATGCCTTTCTCTTATTACATGTTATATACATGATAATATATCAAAATGAACATCTTTGAGAAAAAACCCCATTTAAACAACCCCGAATAGAACCCAGATAAAACTTTGTAATCTTCTTACGTACTGTTAATTGACAAAGACCCCATCCTCTAATAAAATTAAAAAATTAAGGATGCTACATTGGGCTGGTCGGGATAGCTCAGCTGGTAGAGCAGAGGACTGAAAATCCTCGTGTCACCAGTTCAAATCTGGTTCCTGGCACATGATTAAATTGGTCGAGTTTCTTTAAAGTAATTGATATGAATCGACATCCACATTCATTTATAGTATAGTTATAGTTTAAATAATAATCCATATTTTGATTCATCTTGACGAGATATACCCCATCTATTTTATCTATTTTTTATTTATATTTTTATTTATAGATGGGTTGAATTTAATAGTTAATAAACAAGATTCAGTTCAGATCCAAAAAAAGAGAATTCCATACCCTTCCATTTCTTTGAACTTTCTTTCATATTTTATTTAGTTATTCCTAACATAACTTGCTAAAACCTTCTAAGTAATGTGCGTCGTACAAAACGAAGTAAAACTTTCTGATGCAGAACTCCTTTTGTTCATCCTATTGTTTCGGCTCGTATGAAATAAGTATCTTCCAAACCAAATAACTGGGATGTGAGAATCAACGAATTCCCAATTCTCTTTTTTGTTGTCTTTTTTTTTTCATTAATCATTTGTTTTCTAATTTTATATTATTTTGATCTCATATTGGAGTTGTAGTTATAGGGCTATACGGACTCGAACCGTAGACCTTCTCGGTAAAACAGATACAACTTTTATTATCAAAATGATTGAACTGTTTCAAAGACCCAACAGGCATTTTTTTTGCATTGGGCTCTTTCATTAACTGATCAAAATATCAGCTAGTCTGCCATATTTTTTTTTGATACAAAAATAGGATAAGGAGATGGCTCCCCGTGCTTTGCTTATTCATTATTTGCGATTCTGATGCAAGAACACCTACCAAAGTTTTTCAAGGGTATGATTATCTTGACGTAGGTCTGCCTATGGCCTAGATCAACCTAAGTTAAATGAAGTCTCAATCCTTCTGCTGCTTACAAACTACAATATGAAACCTCCTACACCTTAAAGTTCATAAGATGAAAAGAGCTTTTTTGAAGTCCTTAGACTAAGTATGCCTAGCGTTGAATAGACTGGATATTCACCTTATCAAGATCTCCAATTCATGATAGGGTCTAGTTGGTGCCTAAACAGCACTACAATCAGACCGAACCCTTGTAAGCCAAGTCAGGCTATTGTTCCCTCAAAGTTAAAGTTATAGGGTAAGACATCAATTTTAATCACAATTTTTTGATTTGATTGTATGATAAATTCCCCTGAAAAACATTGGCGCACGTGTAAACGAGGTGCTCTACCAACTGAGCTATAGCCCTTATTGCTTTGCTTATGATACATATTTTATCGTGTAGAGAATTTCTTGTCAAGGGGTATATTAAACAATCCAACACCACAAATCTTTGATCCGTTTAAGTGGGTATTGCTTAAGCTTAAGATTAGTATTGCTTATAAGTAATATGGGATTTATAATCCATCCACGGAGTGGTCCCCTTGGTTCTCATTAGTCTGAGAAATGACCTACTTAACTCAGCGGTTAGAGTGTTGCTTTCATACGGCGAGAGTCATTGGTTCAAATCCAATAGTAGGTAGAACTTATTAGATACCATTGACTCCAGTATCTAATAAGTTTTTGTCCCAGCATCTTTTACCCTTTTTATTTTATTGATTTTGTAACTTCATTTTGTTTTGAATTTTGTTTCGTTGCATCAAATTGTGATTTTCAGTGATTGTAGTTGATTCTTTTCACTCGACAGAATCAAATCAAAATAGGTTCGAAATAGACTCTTTTTTATTATTCGAACATGCCAACTAGTTATATTATGAAATTAAAGCATTGATAGCTTCGACTCGCGTCCTAGCTCGTCGGAGAGCTAGATTTGCTTCAATTGTTTGTCTTTTTCCTTGGGCTTTTCTCAAATTAGTTTCCGCTATTTCAAGAGTTTGTTGAGCTTCTTGTGGATTAATGTCACTGCCCGTCTCTGCATCATTTACTAAAACAAGAATCTCATTATTGCCTATTCTAGCAAAACCGCCCATCAAAGCCAGTGTTACCCATTGGGCGTCAATGCGTATTCTCAAAATACCTATATCTACAGCTGTGGCAATAGGGGCATGGTTGGGTAATACGCCAA